AGCATTATAGACTGTATTGTTACTCTTGCTCCCATCGGGATAAATCTGACCCCTTCCCCTGTTCCCGCCCACATATATGGGATATTTTAAGAAGTGAACATCTTTCTTTGTAGCAGGGTCGGGGGAAAGAATAGGAAAGACGATTTCACTATATTTCTGACCCGGAACAGGACCTATCACAATAATATTTTTTTTAGTAGGGCGATAACTCTGAAAAGCCAGATTCCCCATCTTTTCTTTCATTTCTGGAGAAATACGATCGGGGGGGGCTAATTCAAATCCCTCGGGTAAAATAAGAACAGCCCCTACATTCAAAGACCCCTTTTTACCATTAGCAAGAACTTGTTTCAGTTGCTTATCATAAGGGATTCTAACAACTGCTTCAAATACAGTATCAGGAAGCACGGCTTGTGGAACTTCAATATCCACGGGCTTATTCGCCAAATGGCAATTAGCACATACAATGCGTCCAGTTGCTTCTCGTGGATTTTCATAACCCTGTTGTGCAAAAATGGGATATGCATTTGCAATAGATGTCCGAGTTATTACATATATCATGATCGATACTGAAATGAATCGAGTCATCTGTTCCTTTACCCAAGAAAAGGTATTTCGATTTTGCATGGTCCAATCATTGATCCCGGAATTTCTACAATAAATTAGGTAGGTAGCTAGTCTAGTTTCCTATCCACGATTCTGCTATTGTACTGGAATATAGGATGAATCCTTTGAAGGGTAGAAGTATAAAAAGTAAGTAAGATCCTTATGTATGAAGAAACATTCTGACTTGATTAATATCAGGAGATCCGTTCTTCAGTCATTCATTGAATGATAAATCACTACAAGTGAAGGAGAGACACGATTTAAATAATGGAAGATCCAATATTTCACAATCGTATCTAGAATAACTGGAAAAGTGGAAACAAGCCCAGATATAATTTGTTCGTTATGAGCTAATCCAAAATCATTGTAGACCGAACCAATCATTAGTTCCCAACCGTGGGGTGAATGGAATCCAATCCATAAATCAGTAACTAAAAGAATCGAAAAAGCTTTTATTGTGTCGCTTAAGTTATAAAGAAATTCCTGAACCCAAGAATTAAGAATGACAAGTTCTTCATTACCCAGAATAGAATAAACACTTAGAATAGCGAAACAGATTATATTTGTCGAGAAATGCAAAATGGTATGGAGATGATACTCATTGTCTGTTTTGACCAATTGGATCGTTTCGTTGTGGATTCCTATACGAAGATTTTTCATACGTGTCTCCGGGTTCTCCTTTAGCATTTCGTCCAACAGGAATAGTTCTTCTAATTCGATGAATCTTTCTAGAACGTTCCTCTCTTGAATATCATTCAAAAAGGTTTCAGATTGTCTGGTATTCCACCAATTGGTAACCCAAGGTTCCAGACTCTTATTAAATGAGAGAGAGACCCACCAGGGCAAAAATACTATAGATGCAAGATATGGGAGGGGAGTAAATCCTTTCTTTTTTGGCACTTTTCATGTGTGAATTGTTAATTAACCTGCTTCATTCGCCGACTCTATCTGATATTTCTATGAAGCATCAGTTCTATAACAAGGTATGGAACCTATGGATCTATTCCCTATTTTGTGTAATTCTTTAGTCCTCGGATCTAAAAGGAATATAGAAATGGAATCTGGGTTCGTTTCGAATGAAGAAAAAAGTAAATATTGTTCTGTTCCCAGATACCTCAGCGAATTCGAACCAATTGGCATCTTCATTTGTTCCTTTCGATGAATGTCCGAAAAACTGCGTGAAGTAATGAACATTATTCGTATTTTGAGACGAAAGAGCTCAACTCCCCTTGGCTCAATCTCAATAAATTATTTTGAAAAGTTTGGCTGGCTAATCACAACCCGGGAATAATGAGGTAATATTTCTGAAAAATATTGATGATGAAACCCGAAATAGGCGGCAAAACAAAATATGAGAAATGAAATCTTTTGATCATCAAGGAAAAAAGAAAGGATAAAAAAAAATGAATAATTCCTTGCCTCATTGTGACGAAAGTTCATTTCAAAATACCTCAATTGGGACACGCAAGAAATAGGCTGAATCAGCTGCTTTTTGTTCAATTTCTCGTGGAGTCAAATTCTCATCAGTACGAGTCAAGGGAATCGCTCCCTGACCTCTGATTTCCATATAAAGGACACGACGAGAATAAAGACCCTCTTTAACTTCTATTCTAATAGACTGGATATCTCTTATAAAGAATCGAAGGAAAATGCGACGATTTATTCCAGGAAATCCCCAACGAAAAATACACACTATTCCTTCTTTTCTATCGAATCGATCATAACCACTACCTACATTCCACGAAATAGTGCACCACAAATAGGAGCTAATGAACAGTCCTGCAATCCCATAGAAAGACATCACGATCCCTTGTGGAAAAAAAACTATTTGCTGAGATGGGAATACAGATATCAGATTCCTACCAAGATAACTGGAAGCTCCAACCACTAAGAATCC